AGTCATTGGTTCAAATCCAATAGTAGGTAAAACTTATTAGATACCGTTGACTTTGGTATCTAATAAGTTTTTAGACTCACCCTCTAGATTATTAAAAGACTTTTTTTTTTTTTTTGACAAAAAAAAAATCTATGTGTATGCTATCGTCTATATATGGATTCTTTTAGGGTGTATAAACTTCTTTTTATTATGAGTATTTAGGCGCATTTAACTGGTTATGAAATCGTATTGATAGCCTCTACTCGTGTCCTAGCTCGTCTGAGAGCTAGATTTGCTTCAATTTTTTGTCTCTTTCCTTCAGCTTTATTCAAGTTAGCTTCTGCTATTTCAAGAGTTTGCTGAGCTTCTTGTGAATCAATGTCACTACCCTTCTCAGCATCATTTACTAAAACAGTGATTTCATTATTGCCTATTCTAGCAAAACCGCCCATCAGAGCCATTGTTAACCATTGGTCGTTAAGGCGTATTCTCAAAATCCCTATATCTACAGCTGTGGCAATAGGGGCGTGATTTGGTAAGACACCGATTTGACCACTATTAGTAGATAAAATGATTTCTTTTACTTCTGAATTCCAAACAATTCGATTAGGAGTCAGTACACAAAGATTTAAGGTCATTTCTTCAATTTGCTCTCCATTTCTAAGTTCATAGCTTTCGCGGTAGCTTCATCGATGTTACCTACCAAATAAAAGGCCTGCTCAGGAAGACCATCTAATTCTCCGGAAAGGATCAATTGAAATCCTCTAATTGTTTCTGCTAGACCAACATATTTTCCTGGAGAGCCTGTAAATACTTCTGCTACAAAAAACGGTTGTGATAAGAAACGCTCAATTTTTCGTGCTCTTGCTACGGTTAACCGGTCTTCTTCGGATAATTCATCCAACCCAAGGATAGCTATAATGTCCTGAAGTTCTTTGTAACGTTGTAAGGTTTGCTTAACTCTTTGCGCAATTTCATAATGTTCTTCACCAACGATCCGAGGTTGGAGCATGGTTGATGTTGAATCTAACGGATCCACTGCTGGATAGATCCCTTTGGCAGCTAATCCTCTTGATAGTACAGTAGTAGCGTCTAAATGTGCAAATGTCGTGGCAGGAGCGGGGTCGGTCAAATCGTCTGCAGGTACATAAACTGCTTGAATCGAAGTTATGGACCCTTCTTTTGTAGAAGTAATTCTTTCCTGTAAAGAACCCATTTCAGTACTTAGAGTTGGTTGATAGCCTACAGCGGAAGGCATTCGACCCAATAAGGCAGATACTTCAGATCCTGCTTGAACGAAACGAAAAATATTGTCGATAAATAGAAGTACGTCTTGTTCATTAACATCTCGGAAATATTCCGCCATAGTTAGGGCAGTCAACCCAACCCTCATACGTGCTCCCGGCGGTTCATTCATTTGACCGTAGACTAGAGCCACCTTTGATTCTGCAATATTTTGTTCATTGATAACTCCGGATTCTTTCATTTCCATGTAAAGATCATTTCCTTCACGAGTACGTTCACCTACTCCGCCAAATACGGATACGCCCCCATGAGCTTTTGCAATATTGTTGATCAATTCCATAATGAGTACTGTTTTACCCACTCCAGCTCCACCAAATAGTCCTATTTTTCCTCCACGGCGATAAGGGGCTAAAAGATCTACCACTTTAATTCCTGTTTCAAAAATAGATAATTTTGTATCTAACTGCGTAAAGGCGGGCGCAGATCTATGAATAGGGGATGTTGTGCGAGTATCTACGGGCCCTAAATTATCAACGGGCTCCCCCAGTACGTTAAAAATTCGTCCAAGAGTTGCTCCGCCGACTGGAACGCTTAGAGGAGCTCCTGTGTCAATAACTTCCATTCCTCGCGTTAGACCATCTGTAGCACTCATAGCTACAGCCCTAACTCGATTATTTCCTAGTAATTGTTGTACCTCACAAGTCACATTAATTGGTTGGCCGGCAGTATCTCGACCTTTAACTACTAGAGCGTTGTAAATATTAGGCATTTTACCTGGAGGAAAAGCTACGTCCAGTACGGGACCAATAATTTGAGCGATACGTCCCAGGTTTTTTTTTTCAAGTGTGGAAACACCAGAACCAGAAGTAATAGGATTTATTATCATAATATATAGTTTAAAGTCTCGAAATTGTTTGCGAAAATGAAAATTATCGAAAAAAAAGATGTCCGGTAGCAAGTTGATCGATTAATTAAATCAGAAATAGGAGTTCGCAATCCATTTTGTTGGTACCATCCAATCCAATTCAATTTTTTATTTAATAAGTCTATTTCTATTCAATTTCAAGTTCAATCAACCTATTTACAAAATCTTAAATGGATGATGAACAAAAATTGGGATAAAGTCCTTTTTTTGTCTATCAGTACAGTCAATTCTTGACTCTATTATCTACAGAAATCGAACCCGAACTCTAAACTATATTTAATTTCTGATTCATTAGTCCTGGAACTTAGTTCTTTTTTAGTATATTAATTAATATATGCCCAGCCTATTCTT